GGTATAGTAATGCTGTGAATGACCCAGTATCGAATACTGGTAATAATATCAGCAAAAGAACGTTCTCCTGTGCTTCCAGACATGCCAAGCTCCACATATATATTCTTGTACAGTCAAAGGACGATCGATTTCGTAAAAGATGCGATCAGTAAATAGAAATTTACTGAAAATGTATATTTATATTTGTAAGATCGTCAATATTGTACCGAGGGTGTCTTTAGAGTATACCGAATCAGTATAGCTATCCTTCTTCTGCCACAGCAACGCAATTTCAACCAGTATCAAAATGAAGTGTTAGAAAAGTTCTTTCTTCCTTTCTTAGTGCTTATCAATGTATAACCATGTGCCATTCAATAGAAAATCTCTCAAATTCCTGTAGTATAGGGTTTCTATCTACTATTGGTTTCGGACTAAAAAACAAAGATCAGGTAAAATGTGAATCTGACAAATCTCTTTTTAATAATTCATGAAAGAGATTATTATATTCGCACAATTTTATTGATACGAAATTTAGAAATCGCCTTTTCGTTTTCGTGGTTGTAGAAGAGGTTTTTTTGGAATCTTTTTTTTTTTAATTTCTTAGTTATCCACTAACAAGTAACAGCATTAGATAGTATTCGATGAAAGAAAGAGAACAATGAATAAAATAATGGGAACAATCAATATTCGCGAAGCACACATTGGTATATTATATTAGGCCCAAGGGTTCTTTCTTGACCTAACCACCTAACTAGAAGTTATAATATGGAAAGACAAAATGTAGAACCTATAAAGTAAAAGATAATAGGAATTACTAGTTTTAGAATCTAATTGAAGTAAAATACAGATTTTTCGAGTAATCCGATCGTGCGATATCTTTTTTTCTCATTCGAGATACTATGTGAATGAACCTACTATGTGGACCTAATGAGTAAAAATTAAAGGAAAAAGTAAAAGAAAAGATTTTATTATTATAGGAACACTCTTCGTTACAAAATAGAAAATTTATTCGATACAATTAAATTAAAAAAGAAATGATCAAAATAAAAATGATTTTATAATTTTGTTTCATAGTGACCGAAAGAAAGTTTCATTTTTGAATGAAGTTACACAGCACGGTTCTTATTTTATTATTAGTTTACTCAAGAGTTGCTCAATGAATCTGTTGATTCAGAATCACGGTATGGGTAGATGCCACAGATAATGAATCGATTTCTTTTTATACCCCTTTCACTCTATCTTTGTTAGTGCCGCCTATAATAATTGATTGATGAATCAAAAACTGTCAATTGAACTTATTCTTTGAATTGGTAGTTTTGTTTATCCTCGTATATTGCAAAAATTGAAACTTAGGTAAGTGCTTTATAAACATATGTCTAATAAAGAACATATTTCATTTAGCTCCTTCATGCCTACTATAACTAGTTATTTCGGTTTTCTACTAGCGGCTTCAACTATAACCTCAGTCCTATTTATTGGTCTAAGCAAGATACGACTTATTTGAAATTAATCGAATAAACAATTCATAAAGAGAAACCCTTCCGCGAGATTCCATGTATTCTATGAGTTTCTTACCGTGTCAATTGCCAATTCTTGGTCATTGTGATTCGTGGGCAATTCGGATTAATATTTAGGGATAGATATTACCTCTCTTTTCCCCTTTTCAAACAAATTGAAATGAAATGATTGAAGTTTTTCTATTTGGAATCGTATTAGGTCTAATTCCTATTACTTTGGCTGGATTATTCGTAACTGCATATTTACAATACAGACGTGGTGATCAGCTGGACCTTTGATTAATTAACATCTCTTTTTTTGATTGACCTCCTCTTTTCTTTATTCTTTAATCCACAGGAGGTCAAATTCAGATTGCTGTTCAAGTTAGTAAAGTTAGTTTAGTTTAATTCCAACTAAAAAAACTGAATCACGCTCTGTAGGATTTGAACCTACGACATTGGGTTTTGGAGACCCACGTTCTACCAAACTGAACTAAGAGCGTTTTCTTACCACAAGAAATAAGACTATAAAGAAAAGGATTCTTTTTGTAACTCCAACACATTTTGTATGCATATACTATTATACTATTATAAAATGAAAAATTATGTATATCCAATTTTAATCGATCTCAATTGATTCTTCATTACTGTTCAGAGGAGAAAGAATAGGTAGGGATGACAGGATTTGAACCCGTGACATTTTGTACCCAAAACAAACGCGCTACCAAGCTGCGCTACATCCCTTTCAATTAGTCTACAGTGTCATTGTAGAGAATACCTGTCTTGTTTTCCACCTCCTTATTTCCTCCGTTGATATAAACAATTTTTATTCCCATTTATTCTTTTTTTTTTTTTCACCATCATATTAACATATTATATATATACATATATTATATATATACATATAATAAATATTATTATAATAATAAAAGACTTATATACATATAAAATATGAAACCCACTCTAAAAATGAAATAAAAAAAATGAATATTTTTTGGGAATGCTCGGGAGTAAAGCAACTTCTTTTTTCTAAAATAGAAAAATAAAATCTTATATAGCGAATCTTCAATTTGAATTGGGAATTCTATGTACAAATACAAGTGGTCCATATGCATCTGATCATATATGTATTACCATTATGTATTACAATAAATACAATAAATAAGGAGGATTTTAAATGCGAGATCTAAAAACATATCTTTCCACGGCACCGGTACTAAGTACTATATGGTTCACTTCCTTAGCGGGGCTATTGATAGAGATTAATCGCTTTTTCCCGGATGCGCTTACATTCCCCTTTTTTAATTAACATTAGTTTTAATTAACACGAGAAGGAGTGAATAATATTAGAGATACAATCAAATATCTGTGACTAATTCCTTTCCCCCCTCCCCTTTTATCTTTTTTAGAATTTTATAAGGGAGGAGGGGTAATAGAAAGAATAAAAGTGGAGTTAACCTACGCGAAACTCTAGTTCAGACTCGAATTAAATTAAGATTAAGAATAGAGGGAAAACGTAAATGTAAATGTTGGTCTAGTGCAAGAGTATCATACAAGATACTTAAATTAAATACTGTACTGCGATTATAAATATAGCTATAAAATATAGTTATAGTTCGAAATCATTGTATTACTTATTATTTACTATTAATCTATTGATTACAACGAAATCTTTCATATCAGAACAAAATTATATTTTGAGTTAGCAACTTCCATTTTTCCTTACTTTTTGTTCGGATCGAAAATAGAAGACTTGAATGAATAAAAAAACAAAGGAGGTTCATGGCCAAGAGTAAAGATGCTCGAATAAGTGTTCTTTTGGAATGTACTAGTTGTTTACGAGACAGTGTTAATAAGAAATCAACAGGCATTTCCAGATATATTACTGAAAAAAATCGACACAATACGCCCGGTCGGTTGGAATTGAGAAAATTCTGTCCGTATTGTTATAAACATACGATTCATGGGGAGATAAAAAAATAGATCGAACCGAAGGCCTGTGTGTCACCCTTCCAAGGAACAGTAATAATAATATAGTATATAATATAATATTTAAATAGAAATAAACCAAATCCTATTTCTGAATTCTAATTCATTTTTGATCCGAACGAAATAGGATTTTCGGGATAAGGAATAAACAAACCATGGATAAATCCAAGCGACCTTTTCTTAAATCCAAGCGATCTTTTCGTAGGCGTTTGCCCCCGATCCAATCGGGGGATCGAATTGATTATAGAAACATGAGTTTAATTAGTCGATTTATTAGTGAACAAGGAAAAATATTATCTAGACGAGTGAATAGATTGACTTTGAAACAACAACGATTAATTACTATTGCTATAAAACAAGCTCGTATTTTATCTTCGTTACCTTTTCTTAATAATGAGAAACAATTTGAAAGAACTGAGTCGACCGCCAGAACTACTGGTCGTAGAACCAGAAATAAATAGGCTTACTCTTCAATTGAATCAAAACAAAATTCCAATTCAAACTCAACCGCGGATTTAATCTTTTATTCGAAAAATCTAAGAATCGAGATTTTATTGTTGTGTTGTAAGAAACAAAAATAATTGGGGAAGAAGAAATCTTTTTTTTATTGAACATATTCCTTCATTTTGATGATTTTATCATATTTTTTTCATATTATTTCATATTAATATATAATATATCTTCCCGGAGTTCATTCTCCGGGGAACTCCTTTTATTTAAATCATTGAATCATTCCGGTGAATTCTTTACAATCTATTTATTTTATGATCTCATTGGAAATCATATAAAGACAATTCCTATTGGATATAGCTATTTGGGCAAGTATTTTCCGATTAAGAAGTAATTGACTCTTGTACAGATCATGTATTAATCTACTATAACTATAGGATGCCCTCCTCTCGCGAATTACTGCATTTATCCGAGCGATCCACAAACGACGAAAATCTCTCTTCTGCCGATCCCTATCCCGATGAGTCGAAACCAAAGCTCTGATTTTCTGTTGAGTAATAGTTCGAGTAAGTCTTGAATGGGCTCCTCGAAAGCTTGATGTAAATAAACGAATTTTTGTTCTACGTCTACGAGCTATATATCCTCGTCTAGTTCTGGTCATTGAATAAATGAAACTTTGGTGAATAACTAATTGATTTCCTTTCTTTCAGTTATCCTTGTACCCTTTCCTGGGCTATTAATAACAAAGCGTATTCTTCCAATGTATAAAATAAAAATTCCAACGGCTTTTGCTACTATAACCTTCCCGACCACGATTTTTTTGTTTTTTCTGTGCATTTCGCCTCGAAATAAGAAATTGTATTGATACTATGTATCAAAAACATAGTAAATTAAATAAAAAAGTAGTAAATTTGAAATTAAATGGGTAAAGAAATCGTGGGTTCCATCGTTTCTATGGTTACTTCTTAAACGGTGAGGTCCTTTCTATACACCGGAGCTCCTTCCTTCATTTAATAAATCTTTTTGGTAACTTGTACAGTTCACACTCTTTGGCTCTACCCACGAATTATCCGGTAATAGGTCTTTCACAATGAGATCTACTTATACAGTAACGGTATTTAATTATGAAGGTTAGCTAAGTAGCTGACCCTGTTAGTCCGTTCTTGAAAGAGTGGGCCTAATCTTTTTGCGGATTTTCCCCGCTTAATGGATAGCCTTTTTGCCAATGCAATGGGGAATTGCTTATCATTTCAAATTTAGGTGATTGTATTTGCACCGAAGGAAACCATAAATTTCATACACAATAACACAATAGGGGAATATTTGTATTTTTGTTTTAGTTTAATTTAAATAGTGAATGGAGTTCTTCCATTCTATTCACCGGTACTGATCGTCGAGACTGGAAAAATTATTTTTCGTCCCAGTTCATGATCTGAACGAGTCGCACATACACCCTAGTACATGTTCCTCGGCGCTGAGGACACCTCCGAAGAGCGGGGGATTTCGTGACATTTCTAATTGGCTGTCTTGTGTTTCTAATAAGTTGTTTAATAGTTGGCATGCTGAATCATATACGTAATGGACTGGTTTAGATCAATCCTAACCGGATAATTACGAATTACTCCCATTTTATTTAATTTACTGGAAATGAAACCTGGTAATAAGATCTCAAATCACGGACTTTCACTAAATCCTTTCTTTTTTCATTGAACTGCTACAAGATCAACAATTCCATGAGTTTGGGCTTCTGTTGCTGACATAAAAACATCCCTTTCCATGTCTTCGGATACAACCCATAAGGGTTTGCCCGTTCTTTGTGCATAAACCTTTGTGAGGATTTCGCGCAGTTTCAGTAGTTCTTCCGCTTCCATGACAAATTCTCCCGCTTGTGCATGATAAAAAGCGGCAGCCGGTTGATGGATCATTACCCTGATAATCTGATAATATAACATAATAAACGATTTCTCTATCTAGTATGATGATTCGAAGAGAAGAGATAAAGAATAACAAGAAAAAAAGATAGAATTGAACAACCGTACAGGCATCCTTTGCGAATTGCATACGGCTTTACAATGGAATTGACTTTTACCTGCCATCGAAAAATGTAGGATCTATCAGATCCAGATCGGTAAATGATCCAATTACCACCCTTCCTTTCGGAGAAGTTAAAAAATACTATGATGGTTCCGTTACATTATATATTTATTTCCTCTATGATTCAGTAATCCCAAAGTGTCTTTTTGATCGAATCAAATAAAATAAGAAACAAATAAGATTTTTTTATTTTCATACCCTTTCATAACATAAGGATTGTTAAGAGCCTTCCGGTGTGAAAACAAAAAGTTTGTGACGCTGAAACGGACTCCCAGATAAAATCGGAAATACCCTTTATCCCATACTCCTCTTTCGATACATAATCTAATGTTTTGAAAAAAAAAAGAATAAAGAATTTTCTCATATCGAATTCGAAGTGCCATGCTATTTTTACTTAATATTCATATTTCATATGGCGAAGGCATAGTCTGCTTTTTTCTATCAAATAAAAAACTCATTGGCGCCAAGCGTGAGGGAATGCTAGACGTTTAGTAATTGTTCCTCCGACCAGGAGAAAAGATCCCATTGAAGCGGCTAGTCCCATGCATACTGTATTTACATCTGGCGGCACAAATTGCATAGTATCATAAATAGCTATTCCGGGTAAGACCCATCCGCCAGGAGAATTTATAAATAAATACAGATCTTTGTTTTCATCCTCTATACTGAGATATATCATAAGAGCAATAAGTTGATTCGAGATATCGCTCTCAACTTCTTGGCCTAAAAAAAGTAATCTTTCTCGATAAAGTCGGTTGATTGGGATAAAATTGTACCCCTCAGGAACCGTACATGCACCTTTTGATGCATACGGTTCAAAAAAAATCGCGAAAAAAGAATCAATGTGTAAATTCCAGCCCTCTTATTTTTCATAGCAAGCTTTTTCTAAAACAAGGGGGCTTTTTCTTCCATTTTTCAAGAAAGATGAGTTTTGAACCTTCCATATATTATACATATAATATATATATTTAATTATATAAATATATTTAATTATATAAATATAAATTTTTAAATATAAATTTATATAAATAAAAAAAAAAAAAGAATTCATTAAACTTATCGAACTAACTTATCATTGATGTATTGTTTCATCGAGATCCGATCCAAATCACGATGTCATTTTCTTGTTTCTAAATGGGCCTTCTTAATTTTTTTAGGTTTATGCTCTACTCCGGGTAAAGATCCGATCGACTTCGATTTGCACATATAGGACAAATGCTCCCAATACCACTTCTTTTTACTACAATTTCCTTTTTTTATTTCATGTCTTCGCCAAATATTCGACGTATTCATCTTATTACTCGATTGATTAACAGTTTGAAATCTCTCCTATTTATATTTTTGAATAAAATAATAAATAAAAAAATAGAGTAATCGTAGGTTACCAGTTGGTTTTTTTATAAACGGAGCCTGTATACTTCATTTTATTGATTCAACTAAGCCAACCATAAATTATTTGATAATATTATATTAATCTGAATCCCCCCAAAAATAAAATGTATCTAATTGCGCTTCACGCTCCAAATTGTTGATAATTCAATCAATCTTTCTTGGGCGAAACCGAGGATATCTCGATCGAGGGAGAGAACGGGAAAATACCATATGACCCAATATATCTGACAAGCCGCACTATACGTCAATCCAAGATAGATCGTCATCTCCAGGAGTTCGAAAAGGCACTTTTGGAACACCAATAGGCATAAAATAATAGAAAAAATTTTAGTACTATATTTCACTTTGGTATGGAAACGTAACAATGAGTTTATTGTCGTCATAATATTGTCCTTCATCATATTTTATCCTTAGATTAGATTGGATAAGTTCATAAAAGAAGACAGAATGAATGAATAAAGGAAAATTTTTACGAATAGAGTCTTCGAATGATGGACAAGTATGGGGGCATTAACTCATAGAAAATGGGATCAACCCCCATTGCGTATTGGTACTTATTGGGTATAGAATAGATCTGTTTATCTTTGTTCCTACGAACAGAATTGTTACATTAGTACCAATAGAATAGAACAAATACAAATATTAACATTAACCCTTGCTTCGAGATAATCCACTGAAAAGAGAATATCAATAGCATAGTTTTTCTAATGCAATAAAGTCACATAGTGTCTATTTTTCTTTGATAAAGAGGTATTTCCATGGGTTTGCCTTGGTATCGTGTTCATACTGTCGTATTGAATGATCCCGGTCGATTGATTTCTGTCCATATAATGCATACAGCTCTGGTTGCTGGTTGGGCCGGTTCGATGGCTCTATACGAATTAGCAGTTTTTGATCCCTCCGACCCCGTTCTTGATCCAATGTGGAGACAAGGTATGTTCGTTATACCCTTCATGACTCGTTTAGGAATAACCAATTCATGGGGCGGTTGGAGTATCACAGGCGGGACTATAACGAATCCGGGTATTTGGAGTTACGAGGGTGTGGCCGGGGCACATATTGTGTTTTCTGGCTTGTGCTTCTTAGCAGCTATCTGGCATTGGGTGTATTGGGATCTAGAAATATTTTGTGATGAGCGTACAGGAAAACCTTCTTTGGACTTGCCCAAGATCTTTGGAATTCATTTATTTCTATCAGGATTGGCTTGCTTCGGTTTTGGCGCCTTTCATGTAACAGGCTTGTATGGTCCTGGAATCTGGGTGTCCGACCCTTATGGACTAACCGGAAAAGTACAATCTGTAAATCCAGCGTGGGGTGTGGAAGGTTTTGATCCTTTTGTTCCAGGAGGAATAGCCTCTCATCATATTGCAGCAGGTACATTGGGCATATTAGCAGGTCTATTCCACCTTAGTGTCCGTCCGCCTCAACGTCTATACAAAGGATTACGTATGGGAAATATTGAAACCGTCCTGTCCAGTAGTATCGCTGCTGTCTTTTTTGCAGCTTTTGTCGTTGCTGGAACTATGTGGTATGGTTCAGCAACTACTCCAATCGAATTATTTGGGCCCACTCGTTATCAATGGGATCAGGGATACTTTCAACAAGAAATATATCGAAGAGTTGGTGCCGGGCTAGCCGAAAATCAAAGTTTGTCAGAAGCTTGGTCTAAAATTCCTGAAAAATTAGCTTTTTATGATTACATCGGTAATAATCCGGCAAAAGGGGGATTATTTAGAGCGGGTTCAATGGACAACGGGGATGGAATAGCTGTTGGATGGTTAGGACACCCCATCTTTAGGGATAAAGAAGGTCGTGAACTTTTTGTACGTCGTATGCCTACCTTTTTTGAAACATTTCCTGTCGTTTTGGTAGACGGAGACGGAATTGTTAGAGCCGATGTTCCTTTCAGAAGGGCCGAATCGAAGTATAGTGTCGAACAAGTAGGCGTGACTGTTGAGTTCTATGGTGGCGAACTCAATGGAGTCAGTTATAGCGATCCCGCTACTGTGAAAAAATATGCTAGACGTGCTCAATTGGGTGAAATTTTTGAATTAGATCGTGCTACTTTGAAATCTGATGGTGTTTTTCGTAGCAGTCCAAGGGGTTGGTTTACTTTTGGACATGCTTCATTTGCTCTGCTCTTCTTCTTCGGACACATTTGGCATGGTGCTAGAACCTTATTCAGAGACGTTTTTGCTGGTATTGATCCGGATTTGGATGCTCAAGTGGAATTTGGAACATTCCAAAAAATTGGGGATCCAACTACAAGAAGACAAGTAGTCTGATACAACACAACATTTCTTCGGTATCTTTACCTCTATTTTATTTTTGTGATTTGACATAAGGTACTGGATAAATCGTGATCTCAATCACCGTCTTTTCTTTGACTCTTGCTCTTTCTTTATCCGGGAGATGGGCCCAACTAAATAAACAAAAACAGGTATGGAAGCTATAATTGTAAACCACGATCGAATCTATGGAAGCATTGGTTTATACATTCCTCTTAGTCTCGACTTTAGGGATAATTTTTTTCGCTATCTTTTTTCGAGAACCGCCTAAAGTTCCAACTAAAAAAATGAAATGATTTTTCATTATCTCAATTGAAGTAATGAGCCCCCATGTTATGTTGGGGGGCTCATTCTTCAACTAGTCCCCGTGCTCCTCAAACGGATCTCTTAGTTGTTGAGAGGGCTGCCCAAAGGCGGTATATAAGGCGTACCCAGTAAAACTTACAAGTAAACCAGATATAGAGATGGCGACTAGGGTTGCTGTTTCCATTATTATATAATTTCAAGACCACAATGGGTTTATGATAAGATCGTTTATTTACAACGGAATGGTATACAAAGTCAACAGATCTCAATGAATACAATAGGATTTATGGCTACAAAAACCGTTGAGGGTAGTTCTAGATCTAGGCCAAAACCAACTACCGTAGGGGAGTTATTAAAACCGTTGAATTCGGAATATGGTAAAGTAGCTCCCGGATGGGGAACTACTCCTTTAATGGGTGTCGCAATGGCTCTATTTGCGGTATTCCTATCTATTATTTTGGAGATTTATAATTCTTCTGTTTTATTGGACGGAATTTCACTGAATTAGCTCCACAAGAACCACGAAGTCCTAGCTTTTCAATACAAAGCGAATCGGCCCGGATTTCTAGCCCATTCTATTTTGGTAGTTCGACCGCGGAATTTCTTTGTTTCTGTATTTCCAGAATATGAGTGTGTGACTTGTTATAATTGATCCTAGTGATAGTACAGAGAATGGGTCTGTCGTCTTGATAGAGATGATTCTACTTCGTCGGATATTCATTATAGTATCCGAAACACGGAATATATGATATCTGGAACACGGAATATTTGAACTATGATTCATACTTAAGATTCAGACCTCGCAAACGGACTCCAACAATGTTAAAATTTATAAGTGATGATCCAATGGTTCTTACTCAGGGAATCTTTTGGGTTTAGCTTGAAGGTTTTATTGAATCATCGCGGTTTTAGTCTGAATCTGAGGTTTCAATCGATTCATAGGGTCTTAACAAGATAATTCCTATCAATAATAAAGAAAACAATACAATAGTCAAATCGCATTACACACAAATGAAAATAACAAATCAAATAACAAAGAAATAGAAATAGGAAATGAGAAGATTCAAGAGGCCTGTAACGATAAACATAACGACGAATGTGCCGACTTGATATTTTGGCATTATCATCACAAAGAAGAGCTTTCGGGTTTTTAGTCTTTCTTATCGTCGTATAAGATTGAATCTGTAATCAGAAGATTAATAAGTTTGAAACTTTATATTATATATCCGTTTCAACTGTTATTTGGGTGGTTCTGCTTGAGCTGTACGAGATGAAATTCTCATATATGGTTCTCAGAGGGGGAGCTGCCTTGGTTTACCTATCTCAATAAAATCTATGATTGGTTCGAAGAACGTCTCGAGATTCAGGCGATTGCAGATGATATAACTAGTAAATATGTTCCTCCTCATGTCAATATATTTTATTGTCTAGGAGGAATTACGCTTACTTGTTTTTTAGTACAAGTAGCTACGGGGTTTGCTATGACTTTTTATTATCGTCCGACGGTTACTGAGGCTTTTGCTTCTGTTCAATACATAATGACTGAAGTGAACTTCGGTTGGTTAATCCGATCAGTTCATCGATGGTCGGCAAGTATGATGGTCCTAATGATGATCCTTCACGTATTTCGTGTATATCTCACCGGTGGATTTAAAAAACCTCGCGAATTGACTTGGGTTACGGGTGTGGTTCTGGCTGTATTAACCGCATCTTTTGGTGTAACTGGTTATTCTTTACCTCGGGACCAAATTGGTTATTGGGCAGTCAAAATTGTAACAGGTGTGCCTGAAGCTATTCCTGTAATAGGATCGCCGTTGGTAGAGTTATTACGCGGAAGTGCTAGTGTGGGACAATCCACTTTGACCCGTTTTTATAGTTTACACACTTTTGTATTACCTCTTCTTACTGCCGTATTTATGTTAATGCACTTCCCAATGATACGTAAGCAAGGTATTTCCGGTCCTTTATAGATATAGAGAAGATAGATCATAAATATTTATAATCAATCATTTGCACTAGGGGGAGTAAGAATAGTATTTCATTGCTACAAATATGGCTTATTGAAAAGAATAAGACATGTATTTGGATCTTTCCCTTCAACTCCACAATATTGTATTTTTTATAACGAATAGTTGAAGTAAATTCTCCGAAGAGAAAATGGATTATGGGAGTGTGTGACTTGAACTATTGATTGGGCCTTGCAGATATATACCCTTATCTGCCACATTGAAATTCACAACCAAATGTGTCTTTGTTCTAACCACCGCACGGGCCCCATACAGAAGAGGGTAGGCTGGTTCGCTTAAAGAGAATCTTTTCTATGATCAGACCCGAATCATGTCGTGCATGAAGAGGCTCCGTAAGATCCAGTAGAATAAGTGATGCGTCCTGATCCAGATTATGTTTTATCTATTTCACTTACTTAACTTAATAGTAAGTATGGAAATGCATTCATTTCCTCTGCATCGACCTGATTTATGATACTATCGGAGTGAAACAAGGGATC